AGAAACTTCTCTAAAACTACCTATAGGTGGAAGGGGCCGAGTTATTGATGTGAGATGGATCCAGAAAAAAGGGGGTTCCAGTTATAATCCAGAAAGAATTCGTGTATATATTTCACAGAAACGTGAAATCAAAGTGGGCGATAAAGTAGCTGGAAGACATGGGAATAAAGGTATCATTTCTAAAATTTTGTCTAGACAAGATATGCCCTACTTGCAAGACGGAACACCTGTTGATATGGTCTTCAACCCATTAGGGGTACCCTCACGAATGAATGTGGGGCAGATATTTGAATGTTCGCTCGGGTTAGCGGGGGATCTGCTAAAGAGACATTATAGAATAGCACCTTTTGATGAGAGATATGAGCAAGAGGCTTCAAGAAAACTAGTCTTTTCTGAATTATATGAAGCCAGTAAGCAAACAAAAAATCCATGGGTATTTGAACCCGAGTATCCGGGAAAAAGCAGAATATTTGATGGAAGAACAGGAGATCCTTTTGAACAACCTGTTCTAATAGGCAAGTCCTATATCCTAAAATTAATTCATCAAGTTGATGATAAAATCCATGGGCGTTCGAGTGGACATTACGCACTTGTTACACAACAACCCCTTAGAGGAAGGGCCAAGCAAGGGGGACAACGAGTAGGGGAAATGGAAGTTTGGGCTCTAGAGGGGTTTGGTGTTGCTCATATTTTACAAGAGATGCTTACTTATAAATCTGATCATATTAGAGCTCGTCAAGAATTACTTGGTGCTACGATCATTGGAGGAATAGTACCTAACCCTGAGGATGCTCCAGAATCTTTTCGATTGCTCGTTCGAGAACTACGATCTTTGGCTCTAGAACTGAATCATTTCCTTGTATCTGAGAAGAACTTCCAGATTAATAGGAAGGAAGTTTGATCTGAATGAATCAGAATTTCTATTCTATGATCGACCAATATAAACATCAACAACTTCGAATTGGACCAGTGTCTCCTCAACAAATAAAGGCTTGGGCCAACAAAATCCTACCCAATGGAGAGATAGTTGGAGAGGTGACAAAACCCTATACTTTTCATTATAAAACCAATAAACCGGAAAAAGATGGATTGTTTTGTGAAAGAATCTCTGGACCCATAAAAAGTGGAATTTGTGCTTGTGGAAATTATCGAGTGATTGGAGCTGAAAAAGAGGACCCGAAATTTTGTGAAGAATGCGGGGTGGAATTTGTTGATTCTCGGATACGAAGATATCAAATGGGATACATCAAACTCGCATGTCCAGTAACTCACGTGTGGTATTTGAAACGTCTTCCGAGTTATATCGCGAATCTTTTAGATAAGCCCCTTAAGGAATTAGAAGGCCTAGTATACTGCGATGTGTGATTTGATCGAAATTTGCATTTTACAGATTCAGACTAATAAACTGTCATCCCATTCAATCTGATTGGGATGCCCCCGACTCTGACATGTGTCTTGGAAGGAGTAACATGAAGCTCAGAATTATGGGTGTATTCAATACTCTAAATGAAAGGGGAGTTGATCCATGGTCGATCCCGTAACAGATAAATGGGAATTGCTAGTTATACCTCGTGAAAAAAAAAAAAGATTTTTTCGTGGAATTAGCCATTCCATTTCTTTTAGAGAGAGATTCCGTTCAAGCAAGCAAATAGGGCATGGTTACAGAAGTCTATCTATCGCATATATGCTTCAAGGGACATCATGACATAACCGTCGAGGTGAGTAGGGACCTAAAAGATCGAATGGAACGAAACAATATATAGACAAGTAAATCCCTTACGAGTCCAAAAGTATTCCTTTAAGGGGGGATTCATCATTTGAAGGGAAGCAGACTACTCAAGAATTTCACATTTCAATTTTGTCGTAAATAAGTCATTCAGAAAGTTAAAGTCAAAAGAAAAATGAATTAATGAAAGGTTGGTCCTTGCTGGAAACTTGAGTAAGGAGTAGTTCTTTGTAGGGTTTTCTTTTTTTTTATTGAACAAAGTAAAAAAATAAAGAACTCCCTTCCTTATTTGGTGTAACTACTTGAGCCGGATGAGAGGAAACCTTCACGTCCGATTTTTAAGGGGGGAATCCAATATAAACCTATCTCAATTTTTCTTTTGCTAGGCCCATAGTGAAAAAACCTACTTTCTTACGATTACGAGGTTTATTCGAGTATGAAATCCAATCCTGGAAATACAGCATCCCGCTTTTTTTTACTACCCAAGGCTTTGAGACATTTCGAAATAGGGAAATCTCTACAGGAGCAGGTGCTATCAGAGAACAATTAGCCGATTTGGATTTGCGAATTATTATAGATAATTCATTGGTAGAATGGAAGGAATTAGGAGACGAAGAGTCCGCTGGAAACGAATGGGAAGATAGAAAAATTCGAAGAAGAAAGGATTTTTTGGTTAGACGCATGGAATTAGCTAAACATTTTATTCGAACAAATGTAGAACCAGAATGGATGGTTTTGTGCCTATTACCAGTCCTTCCTCCCGAGTTGAGACCA